AAAAAAGGGCCTTTAGAATTAGATTTTAAGAATTCTATTTTATCCTTTCTAATTAGAAAATAAAAAAAAAAATAAAGTTCTTCTTTTTTTCTATTCTCTATCTAGAATAGATAGATAGAAATAAATTGCGTCCAATAGGATTTGAACCTATACCAAAGGTTTAGAAGACCTCTGTCCTATCCATTAGACAATGGACGCCCTTCATTTCTTCCTATTTTTAAATTTTTTTTTTCATAAAAAGAAAAAAGGATTAGACGGATTTAGGTAATACAATAAAAAAAAAGGATGCATATAAAAAAGGATAATGCATCTGTATATCATAATCATATGAAGTTAAGAAATGATTATATAGCGGGTAGCGGGAATCGAACCCGCATCGTTAGCTTGGAAGGCTAGGGGTTATAGTCGATGTTGGTTGATCATTTTTAACATCTCTAATTCAAAACCGAACATGAGATTTTGATTTCATTCGGCTCCTTTATGGAAGATCCATGTATTCCCACCAGAGAAAAAATGAGATCCATAACATCTATGTCAGCTTTTTTACGAATGCATCTAAAGCTACTTGCTTTTTAGATGATCCCTCTAGAAGAGGGGGATTCTATCAAATCTTTCTAGTCTCTAGTCTAGTTACTTCGTTCCCTATTTCTTTTCTACTCGTGGGATCCTAAGGAAAATACTTTTGTTTCTACCGAGCTGAAACAAGAAGCCGAGGGTTCTAGTAAAACAAAACCATCATTTTCTAGCTATTTGGCTTCAATCTCCCCCTTTTTCAGCGCAAAAATTGAAGATTTAGTTACGATTGAAAATTTATCATCCATAGATCCTTTATTCATACTCATTCAATTGCAAGAATTGAACCAATTAAAAAAATTATGCTTCTCGACTCCATAATCCAAATTTTTTATGAAAATTCTAATTGCCTTTTGGGTAGAAATCGTGAGAATGTATTTTCTTTCCTCAAATGTCCTATTGAGGGGTAAAGGATTAAATCTTTTTAAGAAATAAAGTTTTTGATCGGAATCTGAAATATGAAAAAAAAAATGGAAAGACCCCTTAACTATTTAAGTTGTTAATAGAACGAATCACACTTTTACCACTAAACTATACCCGCTACATATTCATTATTGGATATGAATGGACCTTTTGTCCAACAAAGTAATCAGACGCAGTCAAGATAGCATCAGAATCATGAAAACTCCAGCATTAACACGTATTTTGTTCCTCCGCGGCACGGGATTTAAAATTTGAAAAAAAAAAAATAGGTGAATAGCAAAAAGTTTAGTCAAATTTAAATAGTGTACTAAAGTTTTAATTCTTTTTTTTTTTTTGAAACTTCCCTTCACTTGAACCACTAGAATTTCTGAATTCGGGTAAATTGGGCCTCAAACTTTCAAGCTTGTCCTTTGCTTTGAACAAGCAAATGATTTAAAGTCTCATTTTAGAAATATGTGTTTTCTATTTGATATTTTTTCTCTTATAAGATATATTTCTTTTCTTTCTTAATACTTCCTTCTTCTTAATTAAATTATTAAGATGAATATAATACTGAGCTTCAAATTTCATTTAGAATGAATTTCCGAATTTTCTAATTAAGAATTAGAAAATAAAGACGAAAAATAAGAGTACTATATTACTATTATACTAGTAATACTATTACTATAATATATACTAGTAATACTCTTACTAGATATTACTAGAAAAAAAACTTTTACTAGAAAGATTAAATCTTATAATTTCTAATTTAGACTCTAATTTACTATCTAATTTACTGTATATACTATATATATACTATATAAATATACTATATTAAGGTATAAGGTACTCTAATATATTAAGAATAGTAAGAATAGAGATATAATCTATAATATTTCATCTAATATTGAATTTGAATTTTGAATATTTCAATATCAATATATAATAGATCATAGTAATCTAGATCTAGATAATTTATGAAAGAATTTCATAAGAGAATTTATCTATTAGAATCTTATATTCTTTCTAATAATTAGGAATAGGAATGGCAATGAAAATTATTCTTCTTGTTTCAATAACAATTTTTGTTCGTTGGAACAAAATAAGTACTGGCCCGGCCAGTACTTATACTTAACCAGGCCGGGGAAATGAACCTTGTATACAAAAGAAAAGAAGTAAGGTATTCTTTCTATTGAAGAAATATGTTTTGAATCATTGAAGGAAAATAAAGATTGTTCTCAATCTTGACTTCATGTGTTAAATCACATGATAAATTTCCAATTTGGAATGGGGAGAGATGGCTGAGTGGACTAAAGCGTCGGATTGCTAATCCGTTGTACGAATAATTCGTACCGAGGGTTCGAATCCCTCTCTCTCCGACCCCCTGATAACTTGATATTTTAGAATTATAAGAAATTTTGATTCTTTTCTTTTATGAATCTTTTATCTTTAGCTAGCTTCTATTCCATTTAGTTATTTACCTATGAAATACCTATGAAAAAATAAAGGAAAAAGTAAAAATCAATATCATCTCTTTTTTTATTCTTCGCGCCCAGGATTACGCCCCGGATCATTAGATAAGAATCCGAAGATGAAGAGAGAAACAAAGAATATGACTACTGTGTAAACGAATAGTTTAAGAGTAAGCATTACAAATCTCCAAGATAAGATCATCTTTTTTAAGGAAATAGATCACCTATTTTACGACACACACTATACACTATTTTTATATGACGCTCTAAAGAGGAAAAAAAAAGGAAGTTTTTTTTAGATTTCTTTCTTTTATTTCTAATGTCTAATGTAATAAGATTCGTATTTTTTGTTACCAAAGATTTCTTGCCATATCCCTATCTATAATTAGGTATTGTATGGGATCTTATAAAGGAAAGGTCAGAACAAAAGAAGAAATAAGCTGATTAAAGATAAAGACCATCGCCCCCTTCCCTTATTCAAATTAAATTTCAATAGAAAATACCAGAATCTTTTTTTTTATTGAAGAAATTATGAATTGAATAGAGATTTCATTTTTATCGAAAACTTACGGCAGCTTGCCAAACAAAGGCTAATAGAAAAAAGAGTAAAGGGATAACCGGCATAACGTCTACGATTGGATTGAAAAAGGCATAAGCCTCGGGCAATTTGGCGAAGAAAAAACTACTCGAATAAAGGGTAGAATTAAGACAGATACAGATTAAACTAAAGATATTAAACATAACAAATATTCTTTTCTTGTTCTTAAAGATTCAAATGAAATTGAAATGATAATAAATTATCAGATTGGATTGAGTTGTTTTTCTGAGGGAAATAAAAAGAAAAAGGCAGATAAAAGAAATGAATTCTTCTTTTTCTTTGACTTCTCCCCAATCAAGAATCCTTCCTTACATTCTTCAATCAAATAAGAATACAAGGAATTCTATTTTCATACAATATCTTAATTGAATTCTAAGTAATGATCAATTAATCTTTTTGATTCTAAATCTATTGTATCTATTGTGTTGAATCCCAAACCTATATTTCTTATTGGTTGGTTATTGACGAATAACCAATATTTAGCTTAGTTTTTATTAGACCAAATCAAAATGGGGCGTGGCCAAGCGGTAAGGCAACGGGTTTTGGTCCCGTTACTCGGAGGTTCGAATCCTTCCGTCCCAGATCGTTTGCATTAGAAACGAAAGATTCTTCTCTATTTAGATTTTCATTCAAAAATTTTCTGTTTCCTTTTGGATACAATGTTATTCAATCTGAATTCTAAGAATCATTCTTAGAATCATATCTTTTTTTTCATGTGAATATTATTCATATGAGAAAATATGGGATAGTTTTAAGTGAAATCCTTTACGGATAAACATTTCTTTTTCAGTTTATATAATTATTATTATGTATCGGTTCAACCAATGACTATTCATTATTCCATATTGAATCAATTGCATATGGTTCCAAATTAAAATAAAATGAGAGGGATGTTATGGTAAAACTTCGTTTGAAACGATGTGGTAGAAAGCAACGTGCGACTTGAAGGACATGTTGGATGTGGATTCTGACATCCACCATTTTCTCTATTTTTTATACGAATGAAGATGCTCTTGTCTCGACATAGTTTGTTCTGCTAGGAACCTAATTGAATTTTTCTTGGGTTGCTAAATAAAGATACTAATGGTATCTAAAGGTATAGCATATGATGGAGCTCGAGCAAAAATGATTGATTCATTTATCGGGGGAATAATCTAGGGTTAGTGACAATCAATAAGTTAGACCAACTTTGTAAAGAGATTATAGATTAGATATCTATATCTAAATATATAGATAAAAGGAGAGGCTTAAATTTGAACAAGTTTGAAATGAAAAAAGAATCAAATTTGTCGAAATTTTCAAACTGTTTCGATCAAGAGTGTATCACAAAGGAATCAATCTTTTGTATGATTTTTCCCTTTTCCGTATAAATAACAAAAAACAAAAGGTATGTTGCTGCCTTTTTTAAAAGGAGTAAGGATCACCGAAGTAATGTCTAAACCTAATGATTTCACAAAGTGCAAAGCAAAGACAACAAATTCCGGAACAAGGAAACACTATTTTCACTTGTTTCAACAATTGGATCAGAATGAGTAAAAAAAAATAGATCCGAAAGGAGACAAAAAAAGAGGTTAGAGACAGCTCAATAAATTCTAAGGATTTCCTTTCGAACTCTTTCAAAACTACCCAACTTGAGTTAGGAGTACGAATGAAATTTCTTTTTATGTAAAGAAGGAAAAAAAAAAAGGCTCAAATTACAGTCTAATTCTTTATGGATCCATTTCTCTTTCTATCTATAATCTAAATATAGATAGAAAGAGAAATTATAGAAATTAGAATCATTTTTTTCTTGAGCCGTATGAGGAGAAAACCTCCTATACGTTTCTAGGGGGGCATTTTTTATCTACATCTATCCCAATGAGCCATCTATCGAATCGTTGCAATTGATGTTCGATCCCGAAGAGAAGGAAGAGATCTTCAAAAAGTGGGTTTTTATGATCCGATAAAGAAAAAAACTTATTCAAATGTTCCTGCTATTTTAGATTTACTTGAAAAAGGTGCTCAACCCACAGGAATTGTTTCTTATATTTTAAGGAATACAGAATTCTTTAGAGAATCTCAAGTTTCTTTTGATGCAGAAATTCTTTAAAGAATTTCAAGTTTCTTTGGATTTTTATAAATAAATCTCAATCTAAATAAATAAAAAGTTTCTTCTTTTCTTGTTTTATTCATACTTAATTTTATTCTTATTTTTATTATTCGTATTTTTTTTCTTGTTTTTTTTTTTTGGAACCCCCCAACAAGGGGGGTAATCTTTCTTCTTTCTTATATTTGTATTGTACCTTTCTTTTTTTGATTAAAGAAAGCCGCTATTTTTCTATCTCTATTCCTTTCCTTCTTTTTTTTTTCCGCTCAAAGTTATGATTTTTTTATTCTTTATGTTGTGCTAACCCAACAAAAATCTCTCTCTAATTTCTTGAAATTTGTTTTCTAAGGAGTCCATTCATATTGACAATGACGTCTCAAACAAATATAATTTGATTAATAAAATTTGATTCTATATCTATTTAGATATATATCTAAATAGATCTTTTTATTCCCATTTCATCCCCTATTGGATCTTTCCTTCCCTTTAGTAAAATAGAGGAGTTTGCTGAATTTTTTTTTTTTTTTATTTTATTTCGATCATATCTACACTTCATATTAATCCGGGTTGCTAACTCAACGGTAGAGTACTCGGCTTTTAATTGCGACTATGATCTTTTACACATTTGGATGAAGGAATTCGTCTATACTTTTGGTAGAGTTTATAAGACCGCGACTGATCCTGAAAGGTAATGAATGGAAAAAGAAGCATGTCGTAAAAAAAAAAATAGAAAAAAGAAGAAGATAATCATAGAAAAAGAATATTTCTAGTACTCATAATAGAAATAGAACGAGAATTTTTCTTTTCCTAACAATTTTTAAATTCAGTTAAAGTATTTTGGGTCTAGTGAATAAATGGATAGAGCCTTATGGCTCCAATTTGAGTAAGACAAAAAAGCAACGAGCTTCCCTTCTGAATTTGAATGATTACCCGATCAAATTACTAAATATACGTTAAAAATAGATTAGTGCCTGATGTGGGAAAAGGTTCTCTTGTGAATTGTGAGTGGACCATTGATTTTTTTTTTATAAATCCTAATTATTCTTTATTATGGATTGGAGACGGATGTGTAGAAGAAATAGTATAGTGATAAAAAATCATTTTTTCCAAAGTCAAAAGAGTGATTTGGTTGCAAAAATAAAAGATTTTTACCCCTTTTTCTTATTGTTATTTTCTTTATTTCTTTTATTGTTGTTCTTCTTAGATGAACAAGGAAAAGAAAACAAAATTGGATAGAAAGGGAAAGGAAAAATATCTGTAGATTGGGCTCTATGTCTCCGGGGTATATATTCTTTATTTGTTCTTAATTTTATATAATATAATCTTTTACTTCTTAATTTCTCATTATGTTTTTTACATCACAGTACAGTATAAAAGTATGTATTTTTGAAAGTCAAAGTATAGACAGTGTATAGTCTATAATAATACTAGACTATATTATTAGAATTATTTCTTAGAAATTCTTTCTTAGAATAAAGAATAATAGAATAAGAATATTCTTATTCTGTTTTATTATAGTTATAAGTTTTTTATGCTAAATACTCTTTGTAGTATAAGAGAAAATAAGAGAAACAATATACTACATACAACATACGCCGTTCTGACCATATTGCACTATGTATTATTTCATAAAACAAGAAGTGCCTCCCTTTTTTGGTTAAATTAGAAATGTATTTAAATGACAGAATTACAAGGATATTTAGGTTGAAAAAAAATAGATTTTGGCAACAAAATTTCCTATATCCGCTACTCCTTCAGGAGTATATTTACTCACTTGCTCATTATCATAGCTTCAATAGTTTTATTTTTTACGAACCTGCGGAAATTCTAGGTTATGACAATAAATCTAGTTTAGTACTTGTGAAACGTTTAATTACTCGAATGTATCAACAGAAATCTTTGATTTTTTCGGTGAATGATTTTAACCAAAATGAATTTTGGGGGCACAAGAATTATTTTTCTTCTCATTTTTCTTCTCAAATGGTATCAGAAGGTTTTGGAGTCATTCTGGAAATCCCATTCTCGTCGCGATTAGTATTTTCCCTTGAAGAAAAAACAATAACAAAATCTCAGAATTTACAATCTATTCATTCAATTTTTCCCTTTTTAGAGGATAAATTATCACATTTAAATTATGTGTCAGATCTAATAATACCCCATCCCATCCATCTGGAAATCTTGGTTCAAATTCTTCAATGTTGGATCAAAGATGTTCCTTCTTTGCATTTATTGCGATTGTTTTTCCACGAATATTCTAATTTGACTAGTCTCATTACTTCAAATAAATCCATTTACGTCTTTTCAAAAAGAAAGAAAAGATTCTTTTGGTTCCTACATAATTCTTATGTATATGAATACGAATATCTATT